AACTCTTTTATTGTCTTATATGTCCTTTTCTTTCATATGAATATAAAACTCGAAAGTATATCTTTTCGCGGTTCAAAGCAAGCAACGCACTTCGAAGATTTTTTTTATATTTACCTTTATCTGTTAGAAAAATACGAAAAAGGAGAATGAATTTCCTATTCTTTTTTTTTAATATTGTATTTTATTTAAGAATAAAAACTGTAAATGAAAGTCTCTTTCTCGCATACATTTTCTATCCCGTTCCGTTGTCGGAACAAAAATATCGTATGTATCGATATGGAAATATTTGGTACATGAATCCATGATCTGATAAATTAGATCTATCTAAATCTTAGATAGATATAAAAATTTAGATCTATCTAAATTTATCCTGTCTTGGGTTCTGGAATTAAAAAAGATATTCAATTTTAATAATAACGGCTTGTATGTTGTGACTTGGAAGAAGCCTTTCTCTGTAGAAGAAGGAAATATCAATTTATTCCTATAACCCATCTATGAATAAGAATATTTAATCAGTAATATCGACAAATTCTTGCAGAGCCCAAAGAAAAGAAATATGAGAAAATGAAATAAAAAAAAAAAGACCCACTGACTGTTACAATTTCATCTTTATCAAATTATCGAATTTGAATATCAGAATAGTGGATATAGTCATGATTCAATAGGTTAGGTCCACTTACTTTTTTTGTTGTTTTCTAATCTTTAGAATGGATTTGGTTGGAATAATGGAAAGGGATATTTAACGATTCAAGGAGACGACTTTTCATTATTCAATATAATATTATTCATTATACATTATAATAATAAATAAGAATTTCTAATATCTAAGAATAATATAAGAAATAAAAAAGAATACTAGGACAATTATTAATAATAATATATATCTAAATTATAATAGAAATATAATAAATAAACAAATGTTCCACTATATAACACTTTATAACTATAATGACTATATTATTATTCATTATAATGATAGCTTATTAGCATTCAATTTCATAATTGAATGCTAAGGTTTGTTACTTTTTGATTATTAGTATAAATATCAACAATATCTCTATTCCCCCTTCAAATAAGAATACTTTGGCTGGGATTTTATGAAAAAAACCAAAGCCCCTTATCGGATTTGAACCGATGACTTACGCCTTACCATGGCGTTACTCTACCACTGAGTTAAAAGGGCCCATTTTTTTGATTCAATTACTGAATAAGTCATTAGCCACTATGAGTCTAGTGCATATACTGATTCTAATATAGATAGATATACATTCTAATCTGTAGATGTACATAGATATAGTTTATTGCCCATATATATCTTATGAACATAGTGGATCATTCCGGAACGATAAATTCAATTTATCTAGTGAGTATAGGGTAAACTAAAAATAAATGGTTTAGTAAGATTGGATTTCAAAAATATCAATGCAAGAAATTGTGTCAAGACCAACCCTAATTGTTAATTGATCCCCATCATAAATCATAACGAAATTCGTTTGATTGATACATAGACTTACCGATTCAACATAGATATAAGATATTTCCTCGAATCGTTGATAAAAATCTCTTTTTTACTTGTGCCCCCGAACCAAATTCTTAGAGAAAACCAATTTTCAATAACTTGTTGATCCCTCTTCCCATATTTCCAGATTTATCGTTTTTTTTTTTTCATTTTTGAATTTCCGGGCTTAGTGTAAGATAGAAATATGTCTATCTAATCTTAACAAAATGAATGAAAGTGGAAGAAATGGGGTTTCATTCCCCTTTCTGTCTGGTCTGGCAGACCAATCACTCCCCGAAAGATCCTATACCTCGTATTATTTCTATTCTACTTATTTATTCTTATATTTATTTTACTCTTTATAGAATTTAATTATTCTATTTCTAATTAATTAGAAATAGAATAATTAAATAATATTTTAAAATTACAATAATATTCAAAAAATTTGATAGAATGGTGATTCGAATGAATGATTCATGAATCGAAATACGAATCAAAAGATTCTATGGAATCATGAAAGAGGGAAAGATCCCTCAGATTTAGTCATACCATTATATTGACAATTTCAAAAAACTGGTCATACTATGAACATAGTATGATGGCGGTCGGGTAAGTATGCCCCCATCGTCTAGTGGTTCAGGACATCTCTCTTTCAAGGAGGCAGCGGGGATTCGACTTCCCCTGGGGGTAGGGTACTACTAACGGAAGTTGATCATGGATTATCAATAAGCCTGGAATTGATTCTTCCTGGGTCGATGCCCGAGCGGTTAATGGGGACGGACTGTAAATTCGTTGGCAATATGTCTACGCTGGTTCAAATCCAGCTCGGCCCAATAATTCGCCGATCCACCATGAAATGATATAACCCATTTTTTGTTCCCCAGAAATGCCTGATCGGAATACGGAAGACTAAAGAAAGGTAAAAGTTTCTGATATATTTTTACCGCTGTTCGTTTGCTCTATTTATTTTTTTCCACAAATTCCGATCTTGCTTGCTAATGATCCATCTAGATTCATATAAGGATCTGGAAGTAGAAAGTCTAAGGAAAAGGACCAAATAAAGAATAAAGAAAAAAACTCTTTTTTTTTCATTGAAAGATTGATTTGATTATCAATCAATTTCTAAAAAACGAAAGGATTATTAACAATTCTCGAGACGCTCCCACTAAAGTGCATATCCATGTGGATATCAAATATATCACTCGGATTTCTGTTACAATACGACTATTCTAATCTAAATAAAATAGAAAGGGTTTGAATGAAATCATAAGAATATGTATGATGTACACTTTCTTTTATTTGCTTGGGATTGTAGTTCAATTGGTCAGAGCACCGCCCTGTCAAGGCGGAAGCTGCGGGTTCGAGCCCCGTCAGTCCCGACGGATCCAAATCCAATAAAAAAATACATCAATTCATCTCTGCATTTTCTGTGAAAAGGAGAACAAATATTAGAATTTCATTCCCAAGGGGAATGCTCTCTTATTTTATTTATTTATTTTTCCTTTCCCATTTCTCATCAAAGAAATATGGGAATTCCCATTTATTCAACGAGTACCGATTGAGAGGAGAAAAACATATGTAAATTAGTACAATTATTGGTAGAAGCATATTCAGGATTCCAAGAGATACCGTACTGAGTCTGGCTTTTTCTATTATTCCCGATCCGTGTAATAGAGTACTATATGTTTCAAGTAGGACATACAAAATGAAATTTAACACAGTCACTTTGATATAATACTTTTCAGATTCAAAGTATATACCTAAGATTTAAGGTATATCCCTTTCTAGCTCCGATTTTGTGTAACCTCAATTACCAATTTCAATTAGTAATGTGAATTTGAAAAAATTTATCTCATTGAACTTTCACAAGGAATTTTGGATATATGCATCCCATAATTAATCCAAGGAAATAGTATATTAATAAAAAAAAAAGAAAGCTCAAAGAAGAGAAGGATCCCATCTCTCTTAGCGAGGGCTCTCTCTCGTAGAGAGGGAATGAATAATCTTTTTTAAGTTTAAGGGTCCTGCCGAAGAAAGAACAAACTTTTTAATGAATTTGATGGAATACTAGATTTTTTTATACCCAGACTCTCCTTATTATACTTTTTTGTTTTCCAAGAAGATTAGATCATTAAAGGGAGGTTAGAACTTAACCTCTTCTTTGTTTACATTTTACATTTATTGTATTGTTTATTTTATTGGGGGTTTCTATAAACTAAAGAATGGAACAGAATGCTAAATAACGCAAAGGGATTATTGATCGGATTCGGAATCCAAATTTCAATTCGGTATGGATAAAGGATCTTCCTATGTTATACTATTTCATTCTCGACGAGGAATCCATTAATTTGATAGCTCAGATATTGTATTGTTATTCATGATATTGATCCGATTCGATATCATCGAGATGTAATTCATACCATTGAATATTGCATTTACAGGCGAAAGATTTATCAGCTCTATGGGATGAAATCCCGAGTTATTTCAAATTCAATAAAAACGAAACGATGAGATTATGGAAGTAAATATTCTCGCATTTATTGCTACTGCACTGTTCATTCTAGTTCCTACTGCTTTTTTACTTATAATATACGTAAAAACAGTCAGTCAAAATGATTAATTTGACTTAAACTTGACTGTTTCGTTCTTATCAATGATTGAAAAAAAAAATGAAAAGTATTCAAAAATCGTGTCTTAAATGAAACAAGCGGACTAGAATTATCAGTATTCTATGAGATTTGATAGTATGGTAGAAAGATTCATATATTTCTTTCTACCATACTATACTTATTACTTATTATATTATTGTTATTGTAGTATATAAAGTCGTACTGTATAAAGATAGAGGTTTAATATAGATCAATCGACAATATGTATCTTCATAGACATCAATTACATATAGATCAATCGACAATATGTATCTTCATAGACATCAATTACATATAGATATCAATTCCATACATATATGGAATGGAAGTACATAGCGTACAAATTCTATTTCTTTGCTTTATCTTTATCTATTTAATTTGTGTTGATTGCAATCATCAATAGAAAAAAATAGAAGGGCAACTCTTACTCTTACGGCTCTAATTCCTAGAATTTCGGATTCTTTTCAATATGAGAATCCCGATATCCATCGAAAGAATCAAATCGATGAAGGAAAAAAAGTATAGGCGTATATTAATAAAAGAAAATCACATAATCTTTTTTTAGCAGTCCAAAGAAATAATTGATTGAGTAGTTGACAGATGATCCAGGGGTTCAGTTCCATGGGAACCTCTTTGGATTTCTAAAAGGATTTGTAAAGTACACCTATTTTGACTGTTTTGAACCATGATATCAAACAAGTTCAATAAAGCAAGCATAGCATAAATCAAATTTCTAAAATAATACAACAAATAATAAAACAGGCGGTAACGCGCAATATGTGACTTGCCCAAGGCAATATTTTATTATGTGGAGTATTTCGTTGGACAATCACTATGTCTATGTTGTTTCCCAT